ACCAAAACAACCGGAAATGTTTCAAAAAATGTCGGCATACGACGTACAAAAAGTTCACGCCCCTCTTTATCTCTAAAGATAGGATGTCCTAACCACCCAACGGCTATTCCATCCCCGTTGTCCATGGAGCCTGCTCTGAATAATCCACCTTTTGCCGGATTATTGCCGATGTAATCATAAAAAGCTAGTTTTTCAGGAATTTTAGACCAAGCTTCGGATAAACTTTGATTTTCGGCTAAGCCAGCACCAATTCTTCGATATATTTCTTGTTGGAAGTAGCCTTGATCCCATTGATAGCGCGTGGGACCAAACAATTCAATCGGGGTAGTTGCTGAACCATACCACATAGTTCCAGCAACTACAAAAGCTGCAAAAAAGACAGCGGCAATACTACTGGAAAGTACGGTTTCAATATTTCCCATACGTAATCCTTTGTATAGACGTTGGGGTGGACGAACACTAAGATGGAATAGACCTGCCAATATGCCTAAGGTCCCTGCTGCAATATGATGAGAAGCTATTCCTCCCGGAACAAAAGGATCAAAACCCTCCACACCCCACGCTGGATTTACGGCTTGTACCCTTCCGGTTAGTCCATAAGGATCGGACACCCATATTCCAGGACCATACAATCCTGTTACATGAAATGCACCAAAACCAAAGCAAGCCACCCCTGAGAGAAATAAATGAATTCCAAAGATCTTAGGCAAATCCAAAGAGGGTTTTCCTGTACGTTCATCAGTAAATATTTCTAGATCCCAATACACCCAATGCCAGATAGCTGCCAAAAAACACAAGCCAGAAAACACAATATGTGCCCCGGCCACACCTTCGTAACTCCAAATACCCGGATTCGTTACAGTCCCCCCTGTAATACTCCAACCGCCCCATGAATTCGTTATTCCTAAACGAGTCATGAAGGGTATAACGAACATACCCTGTCTCCACATTGGATCAAGAACAGGATCAGAGGGATCAAAAACGGCTAATTCGTATAGAGCCATCGAACCGGCCCAACCAGCAACCAGAGCTGTATGCATTATATGGACAGAAATCAAACGACCGGGATCATTCAATACGACGGTATGAACACGATACCAAGGCAAACCCATGGAAATACCCCTTTATCAACGAAAAATAGACACAATGTAACTTTATTGCATTGGAGAAAACTATGCTATGGACCCCTTTTTTAGGGGATTCTCTTGGGGAAAGGATTCATATTTGTTTGATGCTTTTCGTAATAATTACTTTTAGTAATAACGAAACTATTTTGTTCGTAGGAACAAAAAGAAGCAGATCTATTCTACACCCGATAAGTACCAATACGCAATGGTAAGGGGGTTGGTACCATTTTATATGAGTGAATGTATATATATTTGTTCATCATTCAAAGGACTTATTTGTAAGAATTTTCCTTTATTCATTTTTTCTTCTTTTTTTATGAACTTAGTCAATCTAGGGATAAAATAGGATAATAAAATAGGATATAAAATCAATAGTATTATATTAGGCCACTAAACCCACTGTTACGCTTTCACATCAAAGTGAGATATAGTACTTAATTTTTCTTTTATTTAATGCCTATTGGTGTTCCAAGAGTACCTTTTCGAAGTCCTGGAGAGGAAGATGCATTGTGGATTGACGTATAGTGCGACTTGTCAGATATATTGGGCATATGGTATTTCCCCGTTCTCTTCCCCGATCGAGATATCCCCTCTTTCGCCCAAGAAAGATTGATTCAATTATCAAAAATTTGGAGCGTGAAGTGCAATTAGATCCATTTTTTAGGGAGGGTATACAGATTAATATTATCAATTAGAATAATTTATGGTTGGCTTGGTTAGACCAATCAAATGAAGTATCCAGGCTCCGTTTAGAAAGAAAACCAATTGGTAATAAATATATTTAGGATTACGACTTAATATCATATTTTAATTATTTCTATTTATTTATATATTTCTAAATAGAAATACTAAATAGAAGTGATCTCAAACTATTAATCAATCGAGTAATATGATGAATGCGTTGAATATTTGTTGGAAGACGTGAAATAAATTGAAAAAAAAAAAGGGAAGTCGTAGAAAAAGGACGTGGTATTGGGGCATTTGTCCTATATGTGCAAATCCAAATCGGGCGGATCTTTACTCGGAGTAGAGCATAAACCTAAAAAAATTGAAGAAGCCCAGTCAGCAACAAGAAAATTACATCGCGATTTAGATTGTATCTCGATGAAACAATACATCAATGAGAAGTTAGTCAGATAAGTTTAGTCATTTTTTTTTAGATAAACAAAACAGGCCAAAACTCATCTTTCTTGAAAAATGAAAGAAAAGTCCCTTTTTATAAGTTAAAAAAACCTGTTATGAAAAAAAAGCTAGAATCTACACATTGATTCCTTTTTTTCATGATTTTTGTTGAACCGTATGCATCAAAAGGTGCATGTACGGTTTCTAAGGGATACTGTTTTATCCCAATCAACCGACTTTATCGAGAAAGATTACTTTTTTTAGGCCAGGGGGTTGATAGCGAGATCTCGAATCAACTTATTGGTCTTATGGTATATCTCAGCATAGAGGATGATACCAAAGATCTGTATTTGTTTATAAACTCTCCTGGCGGATGGGTAATACCCGGAGTAGCTATTTATGATACTATGCAATTTGTGCGACCAGATATACAGACAGTATGCATGGGATTAGCCGCTTCGATGGGATCTTTTATTCTTGTCGGAGGGGAAATTACCAAACGTCTAGCATTCCCTCACGCTCGGCGCCAATGAGTTTTTTATTTGATTTGAGAGAAAAAAGAAAACTATGCCTTCACACTATATGAAATATGAATATTAAGTAATAATAGCATGGCACTTCGAATTCGATATGAGAAATTTTTTTAAAACCCTTAGATTATGTATCGAAAGAGTAGTATGAGATAAAAGGTATTTTCGATTTTAGCCAATCTATCGGGAGGCCTATTTCAGCGTCACAAACTTTTTTATTTTCACACCAGGGGCTCTTAATCTTAACAATATTTATGTTATGAAAGAATATGAAAGAAAATAAATCTTTTTTTATTTTAAAATAAAAAAAAAAAGAAACTTTGGGATTGCTAAATAACAGACAAAATAAATATAAATATATAAAGCAACGGAACCATCATAGTATTTTTATAGTATTTTTGAACTACTACAAAAGGAAGGGTGGTTATTGGATTATTTACCAACCTGAGTCTGATAGACCCTATAATTTATTTTATATTTCTTCGATGTAAGTAAGGTAAAAAAGTGAATTCCATTATAGAGCCGTATGCAATGCGCAAAAGATGCCTGTACGGTTGTTCAATTATATTTTTTTTTATTATTCTTTATCTCCTCACCTTTCACTTTCATCATGCGAGATAGAAGAAACATTTTTATGTTATATCATTATATCATCAGGGTAATGATCCATCAACCTGCCAGTTCTTTTTATGAGGCACAGACGGGAGAATTTATCCTGGAAGCGGAAGAACTGCTGAAGCTACGCGAAACCATCACAAGGGTTTATGCACAAAGGACAGGCAAACCCTTATGGGTTGTATCCGAAGACATGGAAAGAGATGTTTTTATGTCAGCAACAGAAGCCCAAGCTCATGGAATTGTTGATCTTGTAGCGACTGAATAACAAAGAAAAAGAACAAGGATTTCACACGAATTCGTGATTTGGGATTTTTTTTTTCTTACCGGATTTAATATTCTATTTATTAATCGAATTTCTTAATATAGAAATTCAAAATATAGAAAAAAAGAATTCCTAAGCATCCGGTTAAGGTCGATCTAAACCAGCCCATTATATATATGATTCAACATGCCAACTATTAAACAACTTATTAGAAACACAAGACAGCCAATCAGAAATGTCACGAAATCCCCCGCTCTTGGAGGATGTCCTCAGCGACGAGGAACATGTACTAGGGTGTATGTGCGACTCGTTCAGACCATGGACTAGGACAAAAGAAAGAAAACAATTGATCCAGTATCACCGATCCGTACCTGTGAGTAGGATAGAATGGACGAACTCCATTGAATATTCAATATCTTAAAAAAAAAAGATCTATCCTTCGATTGGGGTATCAAATGTATGGTTCCCGTTGGTGCAAATCCAATCACCTCAATTTCAAATTTAAGATGAGAAAGAATTCCCCATTGATATCAAATGGTATTCATTAAGCAGGGGAAATCTTATTTTAAAAAGTAGAAAATTTAGGCCTTATTCTTGCAAGAACGGACTAACAGGGTCAGCTACTCAGCTAATCTTCATAATTAAATACCGTTACTGTATAAGTAGATCTCGTTGTGAAAGACCTAGTACTAGATAATTATGGGTAGAGCCAAAGAGTGTGAACTGTACAAGTTAACAATAACATTGATTAAATGAGGGAAGGGCTCCGGTGTATAGAGAGGACCTCGCCGTTTAAGAAGTAACCATAGAAACGATGGAACCCACTATAATCCATTTATATTTATTACTTTTTTATTTACTATGTGTTTTACCTAGTATCAATACAATTTTTATTTTCGAGGGGAAATGCCTAGAAAAAAATCGTGGTCGGGAAGGTTAGAGTAGCAAAAGCCATTGGAATTTTTATTTTATACATTGGAAGAATCCGTTTTGTTATTAATAGACTAGGACACGGGAAGGGAATAACTGAAAGAAAGGAAATCAATTAGTTATTCATCAAAGTTTCATTTATTCAATGACCAGAATTAAACGAGGGTATATAGCTCGAAGACGTAGAACAAAAATCCGTTTATTTGCATCAACTTTTCGAGGGGCTCATTCAAGACTTACGCGGACTATTACTCAACAGAAAATAAGAGCTTTGGTTTCGGCTCATCGGGATAGGGGTAGACAAAAGAGAGATTTTCGTCGTTTGTGGATCACTCGTATAAATGCAGTAATTCGAGACAATAAAGTATACTTTAGTTATAGTAAATTAATACACAATCTGTACAAGAAACAGTTGCTTCTTAATCGTAAAATACTTGCACAAATAGCTATATTAAATAGGAGTTGTCTTTATATGATTTCCAATGAGATCATAAAATAAAGAGAGTGGAAGGAATCCGTTGGAATGGTTTAAATGGAGTTCCCTGGAAAATGAACTCTGGGAAGGTAGAGTAGAAATTAGTATAATAAAATATGAAAAAGTCGTCAAAATGAAAATGAAGAAACACGTTCAATAAAAAATATTTCTTCTTCTTCCCCAATTTTTTTTTTTCGAACGACAATCAAATCTGGATTTCCTATTTTTAGAAAAAAAAAGCGTCAATCCCGCATTTGAGTTTGGATTGGAATTTATTTTTGATTCAATTCAAGAGTCAGCCTATTTTTTTCTGGTTCTAAGACCAGTAGTTCTAGCGGTTGACTCGCTTCTTTCAAATTGTTTCTCATTATTAAGAAAAGGTAACAGAGATAAAATACGAGCTTGTTTTATAGCAATAGTAATTAATCGTTGTTGTTTTAAGGTCAATCGATTCACCCGTCTAGATAATATTTTTCCTTGTTCGCTAATAAATCGACTAATTAAACTCATGTTTCTATAATCAATTCGATCCCCCGATTGGATCGGAGGCAAACGCCTACGAAAAGATCGCTTGGATTTAAGAAAGATTCGCTTGGATTTATCCATGGTTTGTTTATTCCTTATCCTAAAGATCCTATTTCTTAATTCTCCATCACGGTTGATCCGATCGAAATAGGATTTGGTTTGTTTATATTTAAATCAATAGATATTAGATATATCTAATATGTCATTTTTCATCTTCCTTGGAACGGAAGACTGACACACGAGCGACCGGTTAGATCTATTTCTTTATCTCCCCGTGAATCGTATGTTTGTAACAACAGGGACAGAATTTTCTCAATTCCAATCGACTAGGCGTATTATGTCGATTCTTTTGAGTAATATATCTGGAAATGCCCATTGATTCCTTATTAACACGATTTCGAACACAACTGGTACATTCCAAAATCACCGTTACTCGGACATCTTTACCCTTGGCCATGAGCCTCCTTTGGTTTTTGATTCATTCAATTCTTTAATTTTCCGATCCGAAACGAGGAAGAAGAAAGGAACGAAAAAAAAAAGAAACAGGTAACTCGAAATCTAATTATGAAAGAAAGATTTCGTTGCAATAAATCAATATAAATGAATATAGTAATAATAACAATATATTAATAATAAGTAATATAATGAATAAGTAATATAATGATTTCTAACTATATTACTAGATTTTTAATTTTAAATTGCCGTACAGCATTTAATTTTCATTTAAGTATCTTGTATGATATTATTGCCCCAACCATCACATTTCACTCTATTTTTTATTAATTTCATTTAAACCTGGCCCGAGTTACTAGTTTCACCGAGGAGGAATCCCTTTATTTGTTTTTCTAACGTATATTCTAAAAAAAAAGGGAAGGGATTAGTTACAGATATTTGATTGTATCTCTAATCCTCTTCCCCCCCTCCCATATCAATAACTAGAATGAAAAAAAGGGGAATATCAACGCATCCGGAAAAAAACGATTGATCTCTATCAATAAACCTGCTAAAGACCCGAACCATAGAGTACTTACTACCGGTGCCACGGAGAGATATGTTTTTAGATCTCGCATTTTAAATTCTCCTCTTTCTTTATTATTTCTAATATATAATGGTAATACATATATACCCAGATGTGTATATGTACTTAATGACCGACCGCTTGTATTTGTACGCGGAATCCCTAATTCAAGTTGAAATGTACAACTTGAAATGTGCAAAATAGATATTACTTTTCTTAATCTTAAAAGAAACAAATACGCCCCTTTATGCCAGAAATTCTCGAAAAATATTCATTTTTTTACGGGGTCTCATATTTATTTCATACTTTATTTCATACTTTATATAATAGAAATATAATAGAAGTCTTTTACTATTTTTAATATAATTATATTATTATATGAGACCAAAAAGGAGAAATGACAAGATATTTGTGTATATCAATGGAGGAAATAAAGATATGGAAAACAAAGCAGGGATTCTCTACAATGACATTGTAGACCAATTGAAAGGGATGTAGCGCAGCTTGGTAGCGCGTTTGTTTTGGGTACAAAATGTCACGGGTTCAAATCCTGTCATCCCTACCTATTACTTATCTTCTGAACAGTAACGGGGGATCAATTGAGATCGATTAAAAGAAAATTGGACATACACAAAAAATCTTTCATTTTATGTATAGTATATATGCAAGACGGGTTGGGGTTATGAAATATTCATTGTGATACTAAAGCGCTCTTAGTTCAGTTCGGTAGAACGTGGGTCTCCAAAACCCGATGTCGTAGGTTCAAATCCTACAGAGCGTGATTCTGTGTTCTTGTTAGTCGCGCTAGGTCGAAAATTACCACCAAAATAATTAAACCAATCAAAATTTGACCTCCCGCGAATTAAAGGAAGTAGGAGGTCAATCAAAAAAAG